TGAAGAGGACAAACCTTATAAAGATCCTTTTGGTTTTGATTCATCTTCATTTGATGAAGAGGACGAAAAAGATCGTCTTGATTCATCTTCATTTGATGAAGATGAATTTGAGGAAGAGGACGAACCTTATAAAGATCCTTTTGATTTTGATAAGGATCCTTTTGGTTTTGATTCATCTTCATTTGATGAAGAGGCCAAAAAAGATCGTTTTAATTCAGATGAATCAAATGAAGATGAATCAAATGAAGATGAATCAAATGAAGATGAATCAAATGAAGATGAATTTGAGGAAGAGGACGAACCTTATAAAGATCGTCTTGATTCTTATCAAACAAAGACGGGATTACCCGAGGCTGTTCAAACAGGCATAGGCGAACTAAATGGCATTCCCGTAGCAGTTGGGGTTATGGATTTTGAGTTTATAGGGGGCAGTATGGGATCCGTAGTCGGGGAAAAAATCACCCGTTTGATTGAATACGCTACCAATCAATTTCTACCTCTTATTATAGTGTGTGCTTCGGGGGGGGCGCGTATGCAAGAAGGAAGTGTGAGCTTGATGCAAATGGCTAAAATCTCGTCTGCTTTATATGATTATCAATCAAATAAAAAGTTGTTTTATGTATCAATCCTTGCATCTCCTACTACTGGTGGGGTGACGGCCAGTTTTGGTATGTTGGGTGATATCATTATTGCCGAACCCAATGCTTACATTGCATTTGCGGGTAAAAGAGTAATTGAAGAACTGTTGAAAATAACAGTACCCGAAGGTTTGCAAGAGACTGAAAATTTATTTGATAAGGGAGCATTTGACCTAATCGTACCACGTAATCTTTTAAAAAGTGTTCTGACTGAGTTATTTAAGCTCCACGGTTTCTTTCCTTTGACTAAAAATTAAAAAAAAACCAAATAGAGTGCTAAGTTAAATTATTTTGATTTGTAGCAAAGGAGTAGTTAGTTTATTCGGAATTAAAGGAAATAGGAATTTTGTTTGGTGATCTAAGTATCTATATATCTATATCCTCACTTAGATATAGATATATAGATACTTATATCTATACTAAGTATTGAATTATGAATTAATAGTTATAGTTAAATAATAATGAAAATTCTTAATTATAATTATTATAAGATATCTTTTTTTATAAATAATAATAACAGGTACGAACAATAAATCGAGGTACCCATTCTATGAACCTTCCCGCTTTTTTTGTGCCTTTAGTAGGCATAGTATTTCCGGCAATTGCAATGGCTTCTTTATATCTTCATGTTCAAGAAAACAAGATTGTTTAGACCTGATGGACCCCCTCTCTTCTTTTTTTTTTTTCAAAAACTTAGACTTGCATCATAACTAATAGAGATATCTATTTAGCGAAATATGAGATAACATGTGATTTCTGCCGAACATAAAGACCTAAGGTAAAGGACTCTTATACCTGTAGAAACATAATAATATATGGGTAAATAAATTCTAGCCGTTTTCAAATCGACCAGGATCGCTAGATGGCTGAAATAAAAAGTCCTCGGATCTATATGTATAGTGGGATCATATGAAGGGTATGTTATTATTTTAGTTTAGATTAGATCTAAGTAATTTGATGAATTACTCCTAAAGGTTCACATCAAACTAGTGCTAGTTGATGAGAGTTACTTCGGAAACAAAACAAAAAAGATAAAGTCAAATAAATTGGAGGGTTTCCCTCAATTCTAATAAAATACAATCGGATCCAGTATGGATTGGCGATCAGAACATATACGGATAGAACTTATAACGGAGTCTCGAAAATTAAGTAATTTCTGCTGGGCCTTTATCCTTTTTTTAGGTTCATTAGGATTCTTATTGGTTGGAACTTCCAGTTATCTTGGTAGAAATTTGATATCTTTTTTTCCGTCTGAGCAAATCATTTTTTTTCCACAAGGTATCGTGATGTCTTTCTACGGAATCGCGGGTCTCTTTATTAGTTCCTATTTGTGGTGCACAATTTTCTGGAATGTAGGCAGCGGTTATGATCGATTCGATAGAAAGGAAGGCATAGTGTGCATTTTTCGGTGGGGATTTCCTGGAAAAAATCGTCGCATATTCCTACGATTCCTTATAAAAGATATTCAGTCCATTAGAATAGAAGTTAAAGAGGGTATTTATACCCGTCGTGTCCTTTATATGGACATCCGGGGCCAGGGGAACATTCCCTTAACTCGTACTGATGAGAATTTGACTACACGAGAAATTGTAGAAAAAGCTGCTGAATTGTCCTATTTCTTGCGTGTACCAATTGATTTGAAACAAAATGGTAAATGGGTGCTTTGAGGGAAAAATGCAAGAATCCTCTTTTTTTCTATAACATAAACTAAGTGAAGTTTCATCAGAAGGGTCATTCGAGCGAAAGCGGGCGGAACAACTACAAAACTAAATTCTTTATTTTTGTCACTCGACGTTTTATTTTCTCCTTTCTTTTGTGTTCCTTAATAACCAACAGAAAAATAACAATTAGATTTCTTAATAATGATAATTAGCCAATTTCTGGCTTGTTTTGCTACTTTGAGTATTGCAATATCTTTCCCTCAATTATTCTACTATTCCTGTCTGTGGGCAATCAGTGAATTTTTTTTTGAAATATTGGATATTGTGGATTCTTTCGTCTCAAAATTGGATTAATATTCATTACTTAAAGCGTTTCTTTCAGTCATTCATTGAAAGTGAAAGGAGAGAGTTGTTTCGAATTTGTCCAATTGAGATATCGGGAAACTTTATTTTTTTAGTATTTCTTCATTCGAAATGGATGGATTTGTAGTCGATTTCTCTAGTCTTTCGAGATTGAAAGACTAATCAAAAAATCACAAAAAAAATAGATTGATAGGTTCCATACCTTGTATAGAACTCATGCGTGAAAGAAGGATTCGATCACATAGAGTCGACGAATGAGGTGGGTTGATTAACAATTCACAGATTAAAAAATGGCAAAAAAGAAAGCATCCACTCCTCTTGTATCTATAGTATTTTTTCCTTGGTGGCTTTCTCTCTCATTTAAAAAAAGTCTGGAATCTTGGGTTACTAATTGGTGGAATGCCGGGCAATCCGAAATTTTTTTGAATGATATTCAAGAAAGGGGTATTCTAGAAAAATTCATAGAATTAGAGGAACTCCTCGTCTTGGACGAAATGATCGAAGAATACTCGGAGACACGTCTACACAAGCTTACTCTAGGAATACAAAAAGAAACGATCCAATTAATCAAGATACACAACGAAGATCGTATCCATACGATTTTTCACTTCTCAATAAATATAATCTGTTTTGTTATTCTCAGTGGTTATTATATTTTGGGTAATGAAGAACTTGGTATTCTTAACTCTTGGGCCCAGGAATTCCTATATAACCTAAGTGACACAGTCAAAGCTTTTTGTATTCTTTTATTAACCGATTTTTGTACCGGATTCCATTCACCCCACGGTTGGGAATTACTGATTGGCTCTGTCTACAAAGATTTTGGATTTGTTCAGAATGATCAAATCATATCGGGTCTTGTTTCAATTTGTCCAGTCATTCTTGATACAGTTTTTAAATATTGGATTTTCCGTTATTTAAATCGCGTATCTCCGTCACTTGTAATTATTTATCATTCCTTGTAGTTATTTATCATTCAATGAATGACTGATAACAGATCCACTCATATTAATCTAATCCAATTCGAAGGTTTGCAACTTTGTAGTTGTACATAAACAAAGCGTTGAAAATTTATGCTTTCTATTTTTACCCATCTTCAGGATTCATCCTATATTAGTCCAGTAACCAGTAAATTTTTATTATTCCAGTAACTAACAGAATAGTGGATAGGGAACTATACTAGCGACTTACCCCACCTATTGTAGAAATTTTGGTATCAACAATTGAACCATGGAAACTATAAATACTTTTTCTTGGATAAAGGAACAGATTACTCGATCTATTTCCGTATCGCTCATGATATATATCATAACTCAGACGGCCATTTCAAATGCATATCCCATTTTTGCACAGCAGGGTTATGAAAATCCACGAGAAGCGACGGGGCGTATTGTATGTGCCAATTGTCATTTAGCTAACAAGCCCGTGGATATTGAGGTACCGCAAGCGGTACTTCCTGATACTGTATTTGAAGCGGTTGTTCGAATTCCTTATGATATGCAACTGAAACAAGTTCTTGCTAATGGTAAAAAGGGGGGTTTGAATGTAGGGGCTGTTCTTATTTTACCGGAAGGTTTTGAATTAGCTCCCCCCGATCGTATTTCTCCCGAGATGAAGGAAAAGATAGGAAATTTGTCTTTTCAGAGCTATCGCCCTAATAAAAAAAATATTCTTGTAATAGGCCCTGTCCCCGGTCAGAAATATAGTGAAATTTCCTTTCCTATTCTTTCCCCTGACCCCGCTACTAAGAAAGATGTTCACTTCTTAAAATATCCTATATACGTAGGCGGGAACAGGGGAAGGGGTCAGATTTATCCTGACGGGAGCAAGAGTAACAATACAGTTTATAATGCTACAGCAGCGGGTATAGTAAGCAAAATCATACGAAAAGAAAAGAAGGGGGGATATGAAATAATCATAACAGACCTGGATGGACGTCAAGTGGTTGATATTATCCCCCCAGGACCAGAACTTCTTATTTCAGAGGGTGAATCCGTGAAATTTGATCAACCATTAACGAGTAATCCTAATGTGGGCGGATTTGGTCAGGGGGATACGGAAATAGTACTTCAAGATCCATTACGTGTCCAAGGCCTTTTATTCTTCTTGGCATCCGTTATTTTGGCACAAATCTTTTTGGTTCTTAAAAAGAAACAGTTCGAGAAGGTTCAATTGGCTGAAATGAATTTCTAGACTTGCGGGTTTATTGACATCAAGTTTGTAAAAGGGATTTTTCGTCTTACCAGCCTTCGGCACAAGAAAGGGAATTTGCTAGACCCTCTTCTTGTGCCGAAGAGTAAAGATTCTTGATCCTCTTTTTCAAATATTCCTAGTCTTT